ACAAGGTAAAATTTCCATTTATTCATCAGAAATGGCATATCTTTTGAAGCCAGAATGAATTTTCCTTGATATCTAACATAATGTGTGCAAGGATCCTTCAACAACCAAAGGATAACCTGAAAATAATTAGGAAAGACTTCTGCAAGATGTTCTATTTTTCCATAGAAATGGATTCGCTCAAGAAGGACCCGAGAGGATGTTGACCGTAAATGAGAATCTTGTTTACGTAGAAAAAGAAAGATAGATTCGTATTCCGACACATAAGAATTATATAGGAACAAGAAAAATCTTGGATTACTTTGTGAAAAAATGTAAATGGATTTCTTTGGAGTAAGAAGACTATTCCAAGTCCAATACTCATGGAGAACAAATCGTAATAAATGCAAAGAAGAAACATCTTTCACCCAGCATCGAAGGATTTGAACCAGGATTTCCAAATGGATCGGATAGGGTATTAGTACATCTAATACATAATTTAAATGTGAAAATTTGTCCTCTAAAAAAGGAAATATTGAATGAATTGATCGTAAATTATGAGATTTGACTATTTCTGATCTTTCTAAAGAAGATGCGAATCCTAGGGAAAATGGAATTTCCACAATGACTGAGAAACCCTCTGATATCATTTGATAATATAAATTCTTGTTGCATTTAAAAAATAGATTTTGGTTAGAATAATTAGTGGAAAAAATCAAATGATTTTGTTGATCCATTCGAGTAATTAAACGTTTTACAATTAGTAAACTAGATTTATTTTCATAACTGACAGTTTGCAACAAAATAGATCTATTTAAACCATAATCATGGGAAAGCACATAACTATACTCCCGAAAGATAAGTGGGTATAGGAAGTCATGCTGCCTAGATAGATCTAGTTCTAAATATCTTTGGAATTTTTCCATTTGAAATTCAATTTGAACTGAAGGGAAAAGGTAGGGTTTTTGAGATTATCAAATGATACATAGTGCGATACAGTCAAAGCAATAGTATTTATATTAATAAAAGACTAAATACCACGGCAAGAGATAAACTCATCAACGGACTCTCTATCCTCTCCTTTTCCATCTAATTGGTTTATGTTGATTAAAGGCTAAGAAGATGGCTAAAAATCCTTTATTTTTTCAAGCCAATCGCTCTTTTGATTTTGGAACCAATCTTTTTATCAATATACTGCTTCTTATACACTTTCATCTCCACCCCCTAATGGTGAATAGCTAATAGTTAGGACTCATAAAAAAAAAAAAAAAAATAATCCACTCAGGGAAAAAACCTTTCCCACATCAGGCACTAATGTATTTTTAACATCTAATTAGAGTGGGAAATCATTCAAATTAAGATCCAATTAAGAACACAAGCTCGTTGCTTTTTTTCTCTATAATTGGAGCCATAGTGCTCTATCCATTTATTCACTTGACCAAACTTTGAATGTATTTTGTTCTGCGCCAAGAATTCAAGAAAAAGTTTTGACCAAGCCGATAAGAAAAAAATTCCTGGAATTCTTCATTGATACGACATGCTGTTTTTTCCATTCATTCCTTTTTGGATCAGTCGCGATCTTCCCAACTCTACAGATAGCGTGGACGAATCAATTTCTTCATAGAAATGTGTAAAAGATGCTAGTCGCACTTAAAAGCCGAGTACTCTACCGTTGAGTTAGCAACCCCCCGCCTCAAAAAACATAAAATCAGGATGTGTAGATACAATCGGAATCCCAATAAAATAAAAAAAGAAATTGAATTGCATCGCACAATCCAAATATTAAACTAGCAAGAAAATGAAATATAAAAATTTAGAATTAATTATGAACATAAAAATGAATGGCTCAGATGTAAATACACGAAATTCTTAAATAACAATATGTATAAAATCTAAATTGATAGGGCATTTCTTGTCACGTATGTTATCTATTAAATAAAGTACAAAAACCTATACCTATATAAGGGAGCAAGCTCGATTTACCCACACACAATGAATTATATTTGTTTGATACCCTGTTGTCAATATGAGTGTGAATGTTGAAAAAGAATACACTTGAACAGAATACAATGAAGAAAGCAAAAAAAATTAAAAATTCTTAATAATTAATAAAATAAAGAAAATTATTTAAATAAAATTTAAATAATAATAAAATATAGATAAGATTAGAGAATTAAGATATATAATTAACAAACACAAGCCTAAGACTTGTGTTTGTTGGACTTGTGTTAAATTAAACAAGGGTAGACCAAGTTATATATAAATCATCCAACCCCCTTTTTGTGTATTGCATTGATTGAATTTGCTTTGATTTTGATTAAGTCAGAATTGTGTAAAAACCCCGATTTCTTTGAAATGTCCTGAACAGTTTCTGTAGGTTGAGCACCCTTTTCAAGGAAATATCGAATGTCAGGAAAATTTAAATAGGTCTGATTATTTATTGGATCATAAAAACCAACCTTCCGAAGAGGTTTTCCTTCTCTTCGCGATCGAACATCAATTGCAACGATTCGATAAATAGTTCGTTGCTTTCGACCACACCGTCTCAAACGAAGTTTGAGCATATTCCTCCTTTAGTTTTAATTCATTTTAATATGTAATTAATTCCCTTATGGAATCATGAATAGTTGTTGGTTAAGGTGATACTATCTATATCCATTTTTTTTGAGTAATCCATATTTTTGACTTCTATATCTATAATCTATATGATATGCATTCTTTTTTGTTTACATATGTAATTATATTAGTAATTAGATTAAAAGAGATAAGAGGATTGAAATGGAGCTTTTCCATTTCCGATTGATCGCTATCTACTTCTCCGAGTAAGTATATGGGGATAGGGGGTTCTAAATCAAAGAATAAGGCAAAGAAAAAGCATACTATTTTACTGGATGCTAGACTCTCTTGTATAGGTACAAAACAAAGCAAAATAAGTCCAGATTAAGCCATTCTTCCTATTTTTTAACCTACCCTAGTAAATTAATCAACTTAATCCTCTTGCTTAATCGCCTTGATTGAGTTCAATTAGTACTCTTAGTATTATAATTCAATTCAGAAATCCAAAAAGAGTTTATAATTCGACTGCATCATTATCATTTAATGGATCGGGAATCGTGGGCACTTTCAGATTTCGATTTAAAGTGCATGATTGAAAACACAAATAGATGTGGGCGTAAGCTTTTTTTTATAAAAAACGAACAGAAATATGAATTATCAAGGAGATGGGCATGGGATGAAAAGCGCATCCGGCTTTTTTTTGACTTCAAAAAGATTTTTATCTATGTTCTCATCTTTCTCGGATCAAAAATAGATTCAATTGCATCAATGTCTATTTGATTTGAACTCAATCCAATTTATGCAAAATATGATTCAAAGAAGAATCACTTTAAATAATTCAAAAATGAAGAAGAATCACACCTATTAGAATCTTAAAGAGAAAATTGATTAGAATCTTAAATTAAATAGAAAGTTGTTCAAAAAGACAATCCTTTTTTATTCTCATATACTGAAAATAAAGATTCTATATACCGAGAATACCTATTCTCGTAGAAATAATATAATGGGTATGCTCTGGGACGGAAGGATTCGAACCTCCGAATAGCGGGACCAAAACCCGTTGCCTTACCACTTGGCCACGCCCCATATTCTATTTCTATTCGTTACTAATAAACACTAATATTAGTATTGGTTGTTCGTCAATTCCAGTCAAAAGATCTCTGAACTAGATTGTTCATAAGATTTTGATACATGTAGACATAGAATTAAACTGAATTTATTGATCATAATATATAATTCAATTAAGATATTGGATGTAAAGTACAATTTCTTCTATTCTTTACTTTTTTTTTAGTTGAGAATTGAATGAAGGTTTTTTGATTGGTCTACCTTACTTAAAATTGTTTAATTTATTATTCATTTTAAAATGAATAAGATATTAAAAACTCAATCAAAAAAAAAATATACAATTATCTTTCTATTTTTAAGAATAAAATTTTTATTATGCTTAATATCTTTAGTTTGATCTGGATCTGTTTTAATTCTATCCTTTATTCAAGCAGTTTTCTCTTCGCTAAATTGCCTGAGGCCTACGCTTTTTTGAAGCCAATCGTAGATGTTATGCCAGTCATCCCTGTGCTCTTTCTTCTCTTAGCCTTTGTTTGGCAAGCTGCTGTCAGTTTTCGATAAGATCTTAAATACTGTTCTAACCTTCCAAAATTCATGATTTATTCACGAAAAAAAATTCTAACAATTGATAAGATCAGATAAGTCGTACAGTATGAATCCTCAAGTCAATGATCGAGATTCCTGTATAGCCACGATAAATCTGAATCCACAGATTTCCTCATTCTGCACTTTTTTCCATTGAAAGACCTTATTCTATTAGTTTATATATTATTAGAATACTTTATCATATATACTAGAATATTCTACTTAGAGTCCCCCATAATATCTAATTGTCGGTATGAAATAAAATTTTTGATAATGAAGGACTCGACCAATTTTACAAATGAATTTCTGAAATGGAATCTTTTTTCTATTTCTATAAAGCACTTGATTTCTTGGTGTCAAAATAGAATATGTGTTCTAAAAATAGAGAATCTATTCTCTTTTTCCCAAACAAAAAAAAAAAGAATCTTGGAGATTGTGTAATGCTTACTCTCAAACTTTTTGTTTACACGGTAGTGATATTCTTTGTTTCGCTCTTCATCTTCGGATTCCTATCTAATGATCCAGGACGAAATCCCGGACGCGAAGAATAAAAAAATTGTTTTTTTTTGCTTGATTTTGAAATGTTCTTAGGATTTTATCTATTTCACACCCTTAACTCTAAAAATGAAAAGAAAAACTATAATACTTAATAAGACTATAATATATATATGAAAAAATAAAAACAAAAACCAAGAGGGTTTGACAAATTCGAAAGATTCGAAAGAGAATTAAAATATCAAGACCACGTTATCAACGTAACAGAAACGGAAAGAGAGGGATTCGAACCCTCGGTACGAAGAACTCGTACAACGAATTAGCAATCCGACGCTTTAGTCCACTCAGCCATCTCTCCGAATTACAATTAATTGAATTAATTAAAGTATCGAATTAATAAAGAATTAATAAAACTAATTACTAAACGAAAATTCAATAATTAATATTAACTATAAAAAAGGTTATTATAGATATAAAAATATGTAATAAAGTTTTATCAAATATCTAACTTTTATCGGCAATTCCATTTAGATAAAAGTTAGATAAAGTAAGTGCTCAAAAAAGATATCTCCAACCCAATATTCCAATCAATACAGACTCACTATACAATCTATCTAGCTAGATATATTATATAGACTCTATTTTTTTTGTATATAGACTATACAAAAAAATACAATAAAAATACAATATATACTAATAATAAAAAAAAAAAGAACAATAAAAAGCTTTTCGTATGAAATCCCGCCTCTGATTTCGACGGCCTGACCCCGGTCGGTACCTAGTCAGGCCTTTTTTGTTATTGAAAGAAGAAATAAAAATAAGAAAGAGGACTATTTCCAAGATATAGAATCATAGTCTCGTTTCTCATTTTCTTTTTTTTTTTTATTTATTATTTTACTTTTTACTGGACACAAAAAAAGCTAAAAGGACTGTGGTTTCTTGAACAATACATTCTTATGTTATAAATTCAGTAGTTTTGGCCAGTAGCATCGGTCAACAAAAACCCCTCTCGAAAAAGAAAGCACTTTTTCGTTTTTTGAGTTATTTTAATGAGTCTTCTTTTCCTAAGCTCATTATGTGTACTGACAAAAAAATATATCAATGCTCTCATTTTCATTATTCGTTTTTAATCCTATATTGATTACGACCAATTACTTTGCTCGACAAAATACCCTTTCTAGAAGATAATGGCATCATAGCGGGTATAGTTTAGTGGTAAAAGTGTGATTCGTTCTAGTAATCCCCTTAATAGTTAAGGGGTCCCTGGGTTGGATTCATATTCCGATCAAAAACTTTATTTCTTAAAAGGATTTAATCCTTCCCCTTTCAATAAAAGATTCGAAGAAGAATATACATTCTCGTGATTTGTATCCAAGAATCAACTATAACTTCATAAACATAAATTGGATTATGAAATTACGAAACATAATTTTTTAATTGGATGAATATATTCAATTGAATGAGTATGAGTAAAGGATCCATGGATAAACATAGAAAAGTTTCTTTCTAATCGTAACTGAATCTTCGATTTTTTTTTTTGTCGAGAAAAGATTGAAGCGAAATAGCTATTAAAAGGTGACTTTGGTTTACTAAAGACATCCATTTTTTTTTAGTATTATTAGCCCGGCGGAAACAAAAGACTTTTCCTAAGGATTCTTTCAAATAGAAATAGAGAACGAAGTAACTAGAAAAATTGTTAAAATTCCCCTCTTCTAGAGGGATCATCTAAAAAGCACATTCTTTTGAATGCAGTAAGAGAGAAAGCTGACATAGATATTATGGGTCCAAGTTAAAGAAGTTCAATATCCTTTGTATTTTCTCTTAAATTGTTATTAATAACAATTTGATTATTTTTTATTTTTTTTTTGTTCACGTCTTATATCCGAGAATTTCTCGATAGTCTATAAAGGAGCCGAATGAAACCAAAGTTTCATGTTCGGTTTTGAATTAGAGACGTTAAGATGAATCAACGTCGACTATAACCCCTAGCCTTCCAAGCTAACGATGCGGGTTCGATTCCCGCTACCCGCTCTATATAGTATTATAGACTCTCTAAATGGAGTCGAGATAGGATCCATTTGACTCGAATAGAATAAAAACAGATAGAATAAAGCAAAATAAGAAGAATTTTCTTATTATTTGTAATAAAATTCCATTAAAATTCAATATAAAAAAAGTAAGATCCTATATTTTTTTATTATTCTTTTCTATTCTTATATTTATTCTATTTTATTATTAAATTTATTATTAAAAATTAAAACGAAAATAGAATAAATTTTGAAGAATTAATACATCATTGAATTAAATAGGCAATTCTAAAAATTATCTCGAATAATTTTTATTCAAAGTAAAAATGAGCAAAAAAATTGGAATGAAAGGCGTCCATTGTCTAATGGATAGGACAGAGGTCTTCTAAACCTTTGGTATAGGTTCAAATCCTATTGGACGCATGGACGCAATTTATTTCCATATCCTTGTTAGATTTTTATCTATGTCAAGAAAGTTAAATGGTTCAGGAGCTATAGCTTTTTTATGGTATATAATTTATAGCTTTAATTGGATTATTGGATTAATTAATTCTATTAAAATTCTTTTCTTTTATTCGACTTTTTTTTATATGTTTTATATGATAGTGATAGAAGCTTTAAATTAGTATTTAAATTAAGAGTGATCAATGCCTTTTATTTTATACCTATAACTGTTCCGGAAGTAGAAAACGTTTCATCTGTTCCTGAATAGCTTCTTTCAAAAGGGCTTCTGCCTCTTCGGTGAATACCTTGGTAGAAGATATGATTTCTTGGAACTGAGGTTTATTTGTTT